AGTTGTATATGTAAATCCTAGATGTGAAAATAGAATAGTAAATAGAATAGTAATATGAATATGCAGAATTTTTCAATCAACAAAAAGGTATAAATAATTTGATTTATTTTTTTATTCAAAGAATAAATAAGTGTAAATAGAAATGATGAAATAAGAAACAACGGCCAATGTCATAAAAATGATGAATCATAAATAGAGTTTAGGTTCGAATTCCATAGATAATATGAATGGGATTGTCTATAATGATAGAGAAATACAACATCTCCGCATATATAATTCTTAATTCTTATTCATCTACTTTGATATATATTAATAATATATTTATATTTATTTTTAAAAATGGGTTGGTTAAGTTTGAAAATGCACTCATTGAATGAGTAAACAATTGAATTGGATTCGGTTGGATAGTACCAACGAAATCGAGTACTAATTCCCATTTCTTATTAAATTAACCGATCTACTTGCTATCGGACATTTTTTTATTTTTGTTTGCAAAAAAAATTTCGACATATAATACTTTATTATTATGAGAATCAATCCTACTACTTCTACTTCGGGTCCTGGGGTTTCCGCTCTTGAAGAAAAAAACCTGGGGCGTATTGCTCAAATCATTGGTCCGGTACTGGATGTATCCTTTCCACCGGGCAAGATGCCTAATATTTACAACGCTTTGGTAGTTAAAGGTCAAGATACGGTTGGCCAGCAAATTAATGTAACTTGCGAGGTACAGCAATTATTAGGAAATAATCGAGTTAGAGCTGTAGCTATGAGTGCTACAGATGGTCTGATGAGAGGAATGGAAGTGATTGATACAGGAGCTCCTCTAAGTGTTCCAGTTGGTGGGGCGACTCTCGGACGAATTTTCAACGTTCTTGGAGAGCCTGTTGATAATTTGGGTCCTGTAGATACTCGCACAACATCTCCTATTCATAGATCTGCGCCTGCCTTTATACAGTTAGATACAAAATTATCTATTTTTGAAACGGGGATTAAAGTAGTGGATCTTTTAGCTCCTTATCGTCGTGGAGGAAAAATCGGGCTATTCGGGGGGGCCGGAGTGGGTAAAACCGTACTCATCATGGAATTGATCAACAACATTGCAAAAGCTCATGGAGGTGTATCCGTATTTGGCGGAGTGGGCGAACGCACTCGTGAAGGAAATGATCTTTACATGGAAATGAAAGAATCTGGGGTGATTAATGAACAAAATATTGCGGAATCAAAAGTCGCTCTAGTCTATGGTCAGATGAATGAACCGCCGGGAGCTCGTATGAGAGTTGGCTTGACTGCCCTAACCATGGCGGAATATTTCCGGGATGTTAATGAACAGGACGTACTTCTATTTATCGACAATATTTTTCGTTTCGTCCAAGCAGGATCCGAAGTATCCGCTTTATTAGGAAGAATGCCTTCCGCTGTAGGTTATCAACCCACTCTTAGTACAGAAATGGGTTCTTTGCAAGAAAGAATTACTTCTACCAAAGAGGGATCCATAACTTCTATTCAAGCCGTTTATGTACCTGCGGACGATTTGACGGACCCCGCTCCTGCCACAACATTTGCGCATTTAGATGCTACTACCGTACTATCAAGAGGACTCGCTGCAAAAGGTATCTATCCAGCAGTAGATCCTTTAGATTCAACATCAACTATGCTCCAACCTAGAATTGTTGGTGAGGAACATTATGAAACTGCGCAAAAAGTTAAGCAAACTTCACAACGTTACAAAGAACTTCAGGACATTATAGCTATCCTTGGGTTGGACGAATTGTCCGAAGAGGATCGTTTAACCGTAGCAAGAGCACGAAAAATTGAGCGTTTCTTATCACAACCCTTCTTCGTAGCAGAAGTTTTTACCGGTTCTCCAGGAAAATATGTTGGTCTAACAGAAACAATTAGGGGTTTTCAACTGATCCTTTCCGGGGAATTAGATGGTCTTCCGGAACAGGCCTTTTATTTGGTAGGTAATATCGATGAAGCTACCGCGAAGGCTATGAACTTAGATGTGGAGAGCAAATTGAAGAAATGACCTTAAATCTATGTGTACTGACCCCTAATCGAATTGTTTGGGATTCGGAAGTGCAAGAAATAATTTTATCGACTAATAGCGGCCAAATTGGTGTATTACCAAATCACGCACCTATTGCCACGGCTGTAGATATAGGAATTTTGAGAATACGTCTTAACGACCAATGGTTAACAATAGCTCTGATGGGCGGTTTCGCTAGAATAGGCAATAATGAAATAACCATTTTAGTAAATGATGCAGAGAGGGGCAGTGACATTGATCCGCAAGAAGCTCAACAAACTCTTGAAATAGCTGAAGCTAATTTAAGTAGCGCTGAAGGCAAGAGACAAACAATTGAGGCAAATTTAGCTCTCCGACGAGCTAGGACGCGAGTCGAGGCTATCAATACAATTTTATAACTAGTTGTTGGTGCGTCCGAATAGAATATAGAAGAATAAAGAAAAATCAATTTTGATTATACACCATATTCTATTTGGATTCTACCGATTGAATCCAATCAAGTGTAATCAGATTTTGGTGCAACAAGAAACAACTCAAAAAATAGAAAAAATAAGAAGTAGTAGGGTATGGAAAAGATACAAAATAAATCAAAAAAAGAAGGTGGGTAGAAATACTTATTAGATACCATTGGCTGTGCGGTATCTAATAAGTTCTACCTACTATTGGATTTGAACCAATGACTCCTGCCGTATGAAAGCAATACTCTAACCGCTGGGTTAAGTAGGTCATTTATTATCATAAAGAAAAAAAAAAAGGAACCCGTCACATTGATAGATTATAGATGGAATCTTATTTCTAAGCAATACCCTTGACAGGAAACAGATCAGAGAGCTATCATATCAGATTATGCAATACTCACCTTGACAAGAATTTATATAATGATAAAATATTTATCACAAACACAAGGGCCATAGCTCAGTTGGTAGAGCACCTCGTTTACACGCGCGCCAATGTTTTTTCAGAGGAGTCCATCATGTAATCAACAGAATTTATCTTAGTAAAAAGTCGACGTCTTACTCCATGGATTCGAAGGAACAAGAGAACAATAGCCTGACAAATGGTTGGTTGGTCCAATTGAGGTCCCAATTTAGGCGCCAAGAAATAGAACCCATCATTGATTTGATAATTGATAAGGTGAATATTCAGTCCATTCAATGCTAGGCATAATGAGTATAAGTACCTCAAAAAAATCTCTTTTTGTCCTATGAACTTGAAGGTGTATGAAGTTTCATATTTGATGCTTTGGGCAGAGCGATAGAGACTCCATTTAACTTAGGTTGATATAGGCCGAAGGCAGACCTACGTCAAGATAACTCTTTTTTGAAACACTTTGGTATTGCTACTGAATAAAAATAAAGAGTCAGAGCACGCGGAGCCATCTCGTTATCTTTCTGTTAAGAAAAAGGATGGCGGACTCGCTGATATTTATATCAGTTGATGAAAGAGCCCAATGCAAAAAAAAAATGCACGTTGGGTCTTTGAAACAGTTCGAATCATTTTGATAATAATAAGTTTGATCTGTTTTACCGAGAAGGTCTACGGTTCGAGTCCGTATAGCCCTAATTTTTCATTAATGTAAATTTCCAATTCAAAAATCGTAATTCGATATATCATATATATCATAAAGTAATAAATAGAATCGAGTAATCGAAAAATACAAATTTTAGGAGGTTTCAATGAAGTATCCTCCTAAATTTACTAGACGATTTCGTATCGTTATAGTAATGAATGTCATTTTAATTGAAAAAAAAAAATAAATCTATTAGAAAAATGGATTTTTATTTCTTTTGGTTATATCAGCTTAGTGTTTGGATTCTCACCGAAGGTTTTGGCCGCGGGGAGCCACAATCCAGGACTAAGCCTTGGTTCCCCCTAGCCCGGATCGAACCCCTTGAAGATCGGCTCGCTCAAAAGAGCATCCGAGAAGAACGAGAGGAATTGTCAAAAGACATGAAACGGATGGCGATGAGGGTCCAACACAGCAGGATACAGATGGTGCGTGTATGCGCGAATAGGAGAATAAACTATCTCCCATTCCATTCATTCGTCAAATTAGAACCGAATTTCTAATTTTGGTTTAGATTCTATGTAGATCAAGAACTACATGAGTTGCTTAACTTACTACGTGAGTTTGATTATAATTGTCAGTCATGGATAGATTCTCTATTTTATAGAGACATAGAATTTCCTCAGCTCTACGAGGTGGAGAGTGCCGTCGCCAAGATGCCCGGAAATCAAGCCCAAACGATTTTGGGAGAGCCCGTTGAAACGCTTACTTCTTTATCAACCCAGCAATGAGCAAACTTAGCCAAAAAAGCAGGTTATTCAATAATTAATTCAATTATAAATAAAATATTTGATCATCGAAAAACTGAAAGGCATTTACCCAACCGACGGTTGGGTAAATGAACGAGGAGTCCGCGAAAAAGCCTTTTCAAAAAATATAAAAAATTCCATCCATAAAATGGAAGTTCCAACAACAACAACAACAAATCCCCATTCTCTTACCGGGGTCAACCAAGGGAATTTCCCCAGTTTTCCACAATTGGAAAATAGAGCAAATTCGAATCTTTAAAATTCGATCCAAAAAGGTAAGTGACCGGTAATTGTTCTTATTTTATTTGATACATTTCAGTGAGTAATGTTCGTGAATTAGGTGAAGGAAGGTACGGAAAGAGAGGGATTCGAACCCTCGGTAAACAAAAGCCTACATAGCAGTTCCAATGCTACGCCTTGAACCACTCGGCCATCTCTCCTAAAGAATCTTATGATTATGACCTAGAAAACGAGTAAATAGCGAGTCATTCATAGTATTGCAGTCTTCATCTTATTGCAGTATAGGTATGCCTGATCAATTATAAAAACAATAGAAAAAAAAAAAATAGAAAACGTTTCATCAAAGAAAGATCTTCCTTCGGGGTTCGATGGATAAAAAATCTTTTTTTATTGTTAAAAGAAAAGACATTACATT